ATAAATTAGAAAGGTAGCTAGCTAGTATAGTTCCCTATCCACGAGTCTGCCATTGTACTGGAATAATTGTACAAATATAGGACGAATAACTTGACCAGGTAAACAGGTAGAAGTATAAAGAATCAGTAAGATTGAAAATACTTTCCTTATACACGAAGAAACATTCTAATTTGATTCATATCATTCAATGAATGAGTTCTTCATTCATTCATTGAATGATAAATGACTACAAGTGAAGGAGATACACGATTTAAATAATGGAAGATCCAATATTTCACAATTGTATCTAGAATAACTGGAAAAGTGGAAACAAGACCAGATATAATTTGATCATTATGAGCCAATCCAAAATCGTTGTAGACCGAACCAATTATAAGTTCCCAACCATGGGTCGAGTGAAATCCAATCCATAAATCAGTAACTAAAAGAATTGAAAAAGCTTTTATTGTGTCACTTAAATTATAGAAAAATTCCTGAACCCAAGAATTAAGAATTCTAAGTTCTTCATTACCCAGAATAAAATAACCACTTAGAATAGCGAAACATATTATATTTGTCGAGAAATGCAAAATGATATGTAGATTATACTCATTGTGTGTTTTGATCAATTGTATCGTTTCCTTGTGTATTTTTATACGAAGCTTTTGTATATGTGTGTCCGGGTACTCCTTTATCATTTCGTCCAACAGGAATAGTTCTTCTAATTCTATGAATCTGTCTAGAACGTTTTTCTCTTGAATATTATTCAAAAAAGTTTCGGATTGCCGGGTATTCCACCAATTAGTAATCCAAGGTTCCAGACTTTTCTTAAATGAGAGAGAGACCCACCAGGGCAAAAATACTATAGATATGAGATATGGGAGGGAAGTCAATGTGTGTGTGTGTTTTTTTTCATTTTGTATATGTGAATTGTTAATGAATTTACTTCATTCGTCTATTCTATCTGATATTTCTCCGAAGCACGAATTCTATAACAAGGTATCGAACCTATAAATCTATTCCCATTTTTGTCTTAAAATTTCGTCCTTGGATCTAGATATAGAAATAGAATAAGGGTCCTTTTCGGCTAAGATATATATAGAATTCCCGGAGATATCTCAATTGGGAAAATTCGAATTAATTTCATCTAAATTTGATTATCCGTTCGATGAATACTCGAAAACCCACTGGAAGTCACGAATATTCGTCGGATTTCGAGACGAAAAAACTCCCCTCGCATCAATTCATTATTTAGAAATGAATCACCATATAACCAAAGCCCGGAAATAACGTATTAATTAAAATTCTTGAACCTAAAAAGAAAAATTCTATATTACGATTACAAAATCCAAGTTCGGATATATTTTATGAAGCATACTTATTAGATTCTAATTATAGTAGATAATACTTTTGACTAGTATAAAATATAAAATGACTAGTATAAAATATAAAAAAATGGAGTTGGTTTACAAAAAATTGCTTTTGATTATAGTTGTTGTTCCATATACGTTCTCCTGCTTTTGTTTTATTCTATGTGGTCTCCTCGACAACGGAACGGGAAAAAATCTAATATGTTTCGCTCGAATGAACATTCTGCGGAAACTTCAGTTGTCTTAAAAGGGGAATTCACAAGTGTCTTTTCTCATGCTGGGAAGACATTTATTCTTCAGTTCATTTCAAAATACTTCAATTGGTACGCGCAAGAAATAGGCCGATTCAGCAGCTTTTTGTTCAATTTCTCGTGGAGTCAAATTATCATCAGTACGAGTCAATGGAATGGCTCCCTGGCCTCTGATTTCCATATAAAGGACACGACGAGGATAAAGACCCTCTTTAATCTCCATTCTAATGGATTGTATATCTCTCATAAGGAAACGAAGGAAAATGCGACGATTTATTCCCGGAAATCCCCAACGAAAAATACATACTATTCCTTCTTTTCTATCAAAGCGGTCATAACCACTACCTACATTCCACGAAATTGTGCACCACAAATAGGAGCTAATGAATAGACCTGCAATCCCATAAAAAGACATCACAATCCCTTGTGGAAAAAAAATTATTTGCTGAGATGGAAATACGGATATCAGATTCCTACCAAGATAACTGGAAGTTCCAACCACTAAGAACCCTAGTGAACCTAAAAAAAGGATACAGGCCCAACAAAAATTACTTGTTTTCCGAGACCCCGTTATAAGTTCTATCCATATATGTTCTGATTGCCAGTTCATACTATACTAGATCCGCTTGCATTCGATTAGAATTGAGAGAATAACCAAAATGAATTTGACTTTACTTCTATTGATCCCGAAGTAACTCTCATCAACTAGCACTATTTTGATGGAAACCATCAGGAGTAATTGGTTATATACGTTGACTTTTTATTTAAAATATTCGCCAATCCATTCATTTTTTACCAGCTATATCCATATATATGCATTTACGCGGATATCATGTGTCCGTATGCATAACAAACAGTTCTTTCCTTTGTGTTCGAAAAGAGCCACATATCGTACCATATTAAACTAAATAAATATATGTATTATGATCCCGTTATGATACCATGTTCAAATAAATTGATGAGAATTGGTTCCGTCGGATCTATACAATCTTATTTTTTTGGACATGAAGAAATAAAGAAGCCATTGCAATTGCCGGAAATACTAGGCCCACTAAGGGCACAAAAATGGAGGGTAAGTTGAGATCTGTCATAGAACGGGTGCCCCTTTCTTTATACCTATTATAAAGATATCTTATCATAAAGATATCTATTTATAAGTAATATTAATGAAATCTATTATAAGTGCAAGGAATGTCGAATTAAATGAAGTGTACCTAATTCATATTTAATTTTCAAAATTAATTTTTGAATTATTCTTCTCCCATCCTTATCTTCTTTCTAATAAGGAGTTTTTTTTATTAGTATGAACTAAATATAAATACTTGTTCGCTACAAATAATTGAATTTAGTGCTCTACTTTAATTTCAATTTCCTTCATTTTGATTCAAGGGAAAGAAACCGTGTAGTTGAAATAGCTCACTCAGAACACCTTTTAAAGGATTACGTGGTACGATTGAGTCGAATAAGCCCTTCTGGAATAAATACTCAGCTGATTGTGAACCCTCGGGTACTGTCTTATTCAATGTTTGTTCAATTACTCTTTTACCCGCAAATGCAATGTAGGCATTTGGTTCAGCAATAATAACATCTCCCAACATACCAAAACTGGCTGTTACTCCACCGGTTGTAGGAGATGTAAGGATTGAGACATAGAATAACTTTTTATTTGATTGATAATTATGTAAAACAGAAGAGATTTTAGCCATTTGCATCAAGCTCAAACTTCCTTCTTGCATACGTGCTCCTCCGGAAGCACACACAATAATGACAGGTAGAGATCGATTAGTCGCATACTCGATCAAACGGGTGATTTTCTCGCCAACTACGGATCCCATACTACCCCCCATGAACTCAAAATCCATAACCCCAATTGCTATTGGAATACCGTTTAGTTGACCTACGCCCGTTTGAACAGCTTCAGTTAAACCCGTCTTTCTTTGATAAGAATCGATACGATCTCTATAAGGTTCTTCCTCTGAATGAAATTCGATGGGGTCCATAGAGACCATATCTTCATCCATAGGATCCCAAGTGCCCGGATCAATCGAAAGTTCAATTCTATCTGAACTGCTCATTTTCAAATGATATCCACACTGTTCACAAATATTCATTTTTGACTTAAAAAATTTTTTATAATTTAATCCATAACAATTTTCGCATTGAACCCATAAATGTCTGTATTTTTGATTTATATTGAAATCACTGTCATTGTCATTACTATTCGTTCTTATACTAGTACTAGAACTCCCGCTTTCACTACCACTTACACTTTCCGTACAAATGAAACTATAAATATAACTGTCACTAGAATTGTCGGTACCACCTGAAATAAAACTATTAATACTGACTTCAAAACGAAGATAACTATCAATGCAACTATTAATGTGATTAGTCCAACTAGATTGAGTATCATACATGTAATGATAATTGTAGTGATTATTACTATTAGACCCACTATTCAAATAATTAGAAAAAACACTTTCTAGTTCACTCAGAAAAGAACTACCATTGTCAATCTCAAAAATCTGATTTTCAATATCAAAATATACAGAATAACTGTCACCATTACTATCCCTAACTAAAAAAGTGTCGTCCGAGATAAAACTCCAAATATTCCTGATATCAAATAAATAATCAACATTACGGAAAGTATAACTGCTACTATTACTCCAATGGGGAATGTTTTTCCCCGTATCCGTTTTAATAGGCTCTTCACTTCCACTGGTATGTCCAATAGCATCAGAACTATATATTGATTTATTCAGCCCACACCTATGTTCTAGCTTTTCGTTAAACAACATCAATTCGTTAATCAACATCAAATTGAACCACCATTTTTCCATAGAGTCTTCCCGCCCCCTATTTGATGAAAATACAATAGATGAATAGTCATTCGATAAAGAATCATTTTACTATTTTTTTTTATTTCCTATCAAAATGAAGCATATGGATCCAATCATTAGGATTGTTAACTAACAACGGGTGAGTATTGAAAGAAATGATTCTTATTTTTGGAGAATCCGGGGTATCCACTTCGATATATATTATGATCGAATCTTTTCCTCAATTTAAAATAGAAAGACAGGTTTCTCTCATGTCATGTACAAATTATCAATAACAAGATAAATAGTTGTTTCTTTTCTTCCTATAAAATGCATAATTCATTCTCGTATAATCTCTATCCTATAATAAAATAATACGTTTCTATTGCAACATGGAACTAAAAAGACAATATACAGGGTGGGTAGAAGGAGCCCTCCCCTGGCTTGATCTCTAGTCTGAACCTACGGGATATAAAATGATCCACGAATCCCAAGGATCCATCGGATTCATTTTATTATGTACCTAACAATAAACAATAAAAGTATTGGGTTATTTACTCTTCGATCTTATCTTGTAT